TAGTTCTACCGTATCTTTTGTTGAATTTCTTCTGGAACAATCAGAAAAACTTTTTTGATTATGGATCTACTACCAGAAATTCAATGCGTAATCTCAGCATTCAATGTGTATTCCTGAATAATCTCATTTTTCAATTATTAAACCATTTCATTTTACCAAGTTCCACGTTAGCCAGATTAGTCAACATTTCTATGTTTCGATGCAACAACAAGATTTTATTTTTAACAAGTAGTTTTGTTGGTTGGTTAATTGGTCACATTTTATTCATGAAATGGGTTGGATTGGTATTATTCTGGATACGGCAAAATCATTCTATTCGATCTAATAAGTATCTTGTGTCAGAATTGAGAAATTCTATGGCTCGAATCTTTAGTATTCTCTTATTTATCACCTGTGTCTACTATTTAGGCAGAATGCCGTCGCCTATTGTCACTAAGAAACTGAAAGAGAAAGAAACCTCAGAAACGGAAGAAGGGGGAGAAAGAAACGAAGAAAGCGATGTAGAAACAACTTCCGAAATGAAGGAGACTAAACAGGAACAAGAGGGATCCACCGAAGAAAACCCTTCCCTTTTTTCGGAAGAAAGGGAGGATCTGGACAAAATAGATGAAACGGAAGAGATCCGAGTGAATGGAAAGGAAAAAACAAAGGATGAATTTCACTTTAAAGAGGCACGCTATCAAGATAGCCCAGTTTACGAAGATTCTGATCTGGAGACCCATCAAGAGAATTGGGAATTGGGAAGACTGAAAGAAGAGAAAAAGAAAATAATTAATAAAAAGATTGATACATAAGAAAAATACAAGAATAAATAAGATGAGATTCGTCCACCTCCTATATATTTTATCCCTTCGCCCATAAAGAAACTTGCAACACCAATCCCATTTATAATTCCATCAATTAGATATTTATCAAAAAACTGAGTTAGCTGAGCTAACCCTCTTATACTCATGGTGAAAATCCCAGTATAAAAAATATCTATATAACCACGATTATATGACCAATTGTATATCACACCTTTTATTTTGTCCAGAATAATTCTTTTAGGAACTCTTTTTAAAAATAAATTAATTAAGCCCAAGTTTTTGAAAGATGAATAAATAGATCCATAAAAAATAGATGCTATCAATAGTCCAAAAAGAGCTATACTTACTGAAAAAAGAGCGTTTGATAAAAATCCATACCAATCCTCAGAAGAATTCAATTTATGATGAAAAAAGTTTGTCGATGGAGTCAACCATTTTGATAATAGATCAAAATATATTACTCCTCCGTTAAAAGAAATTCCTATTGATCCAATGAACAAAGTGAATAGTACTAATACAAGGAGAGGAAATAACATAGTATTGTTCGATTCGTGAGGATACATATAAGTGTACCTATTTCTAAAGTAAGTACTAAAGTCTCGTATTTTACTTTTTACATTTTTGTCAATTTTAGCTATATCTTTTGAAAAAAAACAAACCTTATTCTTATTCATTTTTGAAAAAAATAAATTCCTATTGACTTTCTTAAGTGTCCCTTTTCCCCATAAAGATATTGAATAAAACGAGCTATTTTTTGTACTACTAAAATTACTATAATCTTGAAAATGAATGCGCAAATACCCATCAAAGGTAAGTAAGTACATCCTAAACATATAAAATGCGGTTAATCCTGTTGTGAACCAAGCTATTAGTGCGAAAATTGGTGAGTACAACCAACTATCGTGAAGAATTTCATCTTTGGACCAAAAACAAGCAAGAGGCGGAATACCACAAAGAGAAAGTGTACCTAAAAAAAAAGTAGTTTTTGTAATTGGAACATATTTTGTTAAACCTCCCATAAGAACCATATTCTGACTTTTCTCTGGTGAATATCCAACAATAGGTTCCATTGAATGAATAATGGATCCGGATCCCAAAAATAATAAAGCTTTAGAATAGGCGTGGGTTATCAAATGAAATAAAGCAGCTCGATAAGAACCTATACCTAGAGCTAACATAATATAACCCAATTGAGATATTGTAGAATAAGCTAAACTTCTTTTAATGTCTCTTTGGGCAAGAGCTAAAGTAGCTCCTAAGAGTACTGTTATTATACCTACTAAACAAATTAGATTCATTATGTAAGGTATAACTATGAAAAGAGGAAGAAGCCGAGCTACAAGAAAAATTCCCGCTGCTACCATAGTGGCAGCGTGTATAAGAGCCGAAATAGGAGTGGGGCCTTCCATGGCATCAGGTAACCATACGTGAAGGGGGAATTGTGCGGATTTAGCAAGTGCACCGACAAATAATAAAAAAGCACATAGAGTAGCAAATAAAGAATTGACCCCATGATTATGGATCAAGGTATTCACTATTTGGAACAAATCCCGAAATTCGAAACTACCAGTTATCCAATAAAATCCTAAGATTCCTAATAATAAACCAAAATCTCCTATACGATTAGTTACAAAAGCTTTTTGACAAGCACTTGCTGCAACGGGTCGTGTGAACCAAAAACCTATCAATAAATACGAACACATTCCCACTAGTTCCCAAAAAATATAAATTTGTATCAAATTGGAACTAGTAACTAATCCCAACATTGAAGCATTGGAAAAACTCATATGAGCAAAAAATCTCAAATATCCTTGGTCGTGAGACATATAATTGTCACTATAAATAAAAACCAAGATTCCAACAGTAGTAATTAGTATTGACATAATAGAAGTAAGTGGATCTATTAAGTGTCCGAACTCTAATAAGAAATAATTATTGATGGTCCAAGACCATAGATATTGATAGGTCAAACTTCCATTTATTTGCTGAATAGACAGATTGGCCGAAAACCACATAGCTATACTTAGTAATAAAACACTTAAGAAAGCCCACATACGACGAAGATCTTTTGTTGCTGTCGGAATAAGGAGAAGTCCAAATCCTATTGACATAGTAACTGGAAGCGGAAAAAGGGGTATTATCCATGCATATTGATATGTATATTCCATAAGAAAACAAATTGTTCTTTTTTCTTATAATTGTTTCAGATTCACCAATTCTTATTGTTTTTCTCTTTCTTTTCGAAAAGAAAGAGAAAAACAATTAAGAAAAAAAAAGAATATATATATATATGAAAAAGATCAAATACAAAAATACAAATATTGGAATTATAACTTTTTTTTTTATCAAATATTTGATATAAATGTAAAATCTATTTATATTAAAGTTCAGTTACAGATTTATTTATCTCTTTTTATTTTTTCTTTCTTTTTTTTTTATTGTCTAATCTTTAGATCTAATCTTTTATTTTATATACTATCTATTTCTATATATTTCTTTATATTTATACTTTTATTACTTTTAGACTTTTTCAGTCTATTTATATTCATAATACTATTCATAATAAATTATTATATTCTTATATTATTATTATATTACTATAGATAGTATAGATATAATCTATACTATCTATTTTCTGACTTTTTACTTTACTATTTGATTCTTATTTTAGTATATTAGATATATTATCTAACTATTCTTTCTTACTATTCTGAATAGTAAATATGAATATTTGCAATATTGTATATATGATTCTAATATTATATCTTATATTCTATATTAAAGATATTAAAAATTAAAATAGATTAAAAAATCTTCAATTTCAATATTTTATTAATAATACATTACTTTTTCTTTTCTATTTGTATGTTATGATATTCTTGAGGTAATTTTGAAATTTATGGAATCAAGTAGTAAGTATAGATAATGACTAATAAAGTAATAAAGAGGAATTTTTTTTGAACAATATATGTCTTTCACATACAACGATAAAAGGAGTCACCTATCTTTTGAATGGCAGTTCCAAAAAAACGCACTTCTATGTCAAAAAAGCATATTCGTATAAATCTTTGGAAAAAAAAAGGATCTTTAGAGGCAATAAAAGCTTTTTCTTTAGCTAAATCTGTTTCCACCGGACAGTCAAAAAGTTTTTTTGTGCGACAAAAAAAAGTCTTGGAAAAATCTTAATTGACATGTTTCAAAGAACTTCCAAATTTACATTTTTGAATTGTAAGACAAATGATTCAATTTTACTAAATTGTATTTGACTTCTCCATATTTAGTTAGAGCTAGGTAATATGAAAAATAAGAATCTTTCTGTCTACTTTATTCAAAGTACTCAGTATTTTTTATTTTATTTTATTTATTGAAATTTCTATTGATTGATATTGAATTCGTGAGATGGTTTTTTATTTCCTATGAATTGTGCTTTTCAAAATAGAAAAGCACAATTACGATACACAAGGAAGAATCTGAATATTTCATTATACTTTATAATTTAATACTAAGGTGTTGGGTCTCAAAATCATCATAAAAAAGATTATGAATTTTATACCCCGATTGAGAACGAAACTATTGAGTTCTGACTCTTCTGGATAAAAAAGATCTAGGTTTCTAGTACTTAATTAGTATCTTATGAAAACCGAATAAGATACTAATTAAGTATTATTTATATTAAACATTTCAATATGAATAGAAATGCATCTTTCTTCATTGTTTCCTAAACTCTATTGAATATAGACAATTCAATATGAATTACTTATTATTATTTAAGGTAAGCCGCCGCCATGGTGAAATTGGTAGACACGCTGCTCTTAGGAAGCAGTGCTAGAGCATCTCGGTTCGAGTCCGAGTGGCGGCATTAATATTAATTTAATTATTTTTAATTATTTAATTAATATAATTATTAATTAATATTAATAATATAGACACAATAGATCTAATAGAATATTTTAAATATTCTATTTGAGATTCTATTTAATCCCCTCCCCGATTTCAATTATTTAAAAGGGACTCTTCTTTATGATATTTGCAACCTTAGAACATATATTAACTCATATTTCCTTTTCGATCATCTCAATTGTGATTATGATTCATTTGATGAACTTATTAGTCTACGAAATCAAAGGATTACGTAATTCGTCAGAAAAAGGGCTGATAGCTACTTTTTTCTCTATAACAGGGTTTTTAGTTATTCGTTGGATTTCTTCGGGACATTTTCCCTTAAGTAATTTATACGAATCATTAATCTTCCTTTCATGGAGTTTATCCATTATTCATATGATTCCGTATCTTGGTAATCATAAAAATGATTTCAGTGCAATAACTGCACCAAGTGCCATTTTTACCCAAGGTTTCGCCACGTCAGGTCTTTCAACTGAAATGCATCAACCCGCAATATTAGTACCTGCTCTACAATCTCAGTGGTTAATGATGCATGTAAGTATGATGCTATTGAGCTATGCAGCTCTTTTATGCGGATCGTTATTATCAGTTGCTCTTATAGTGATTACATTAAGAAAAAAAAAAGATTCTTGTTTGAAAAAAAAGAATCTTTTCAGTTTAAGGAAGTCGTTTTTCTTTGGTTATATGGAATATTTGAACGAAAAGGGAAGTTTATTAAAAATGACTTCTTTACTCTCATTTCAAAATTTTTACAAATATCAATTAATTCAGCGTTTGGATTATTGGAGTTATCGTGCCATTAGTTTAGGATTTACCTTTTTAACTATAGGCATTCTTTCTGGAGCAGTATGGGCTAATGAAGCATGGGGTTCTTATTGGAATTGGGACCCTAAGGAAACTTGGGCATTTATTACTTGGACCATATTTGCGATTTATTTACATACTAGAACAAATCCAAAATTGCAAGAGCAAGGTACGTATTCGGCATTTGTAGCTTCTATAGGATTTCTCCTAATTTGGATATGCTATTTTGGGATCAATCTATTAGGAATCGGGTTCCATAGTTATGGTTCATTCCAATGAATATCTAATTGAATAAAATAAACTACTGATACACAATGAAAATTTGTTCGAGTTCTTGATAACCTTTTCAATAATTCCTCTATTGAAAAGGTTATCAAAAACTTTAGATGTATCTCATTACAATTCTAATTCACCCTTCCCTTTTTTTCATTGTACAACGAAGAATCATGAAATTTTGAAAGTCAAATAATTCTAAGACTTTCTTTCCAATAAATTGAATTTATTTCATAAATTATTGAATATAAAAAAATAATTAGTATCTATAAAAATAATTAGATAATAGAACTTGTACCTTGTCAACCGATAACGGGAGAACAAAATCAGGATAAATACCAATTCCTATTACAGGTATAAAGATACAGATTGAAACAAATAGTTCTCGTGGTCCAGAATCAAAAAATTTCGAGTTTGGAATATTGAATAGCTTGTATCCATAGAAAATCTGACGTAACATAGATAATAAAAAAATAGGAGTTAATATAATTCCAATTGCCATTACAAAAAGAATTAACATTTTTGGCATGAAAAGATATTTTGGGCTGGTAATTATTCCAAAAAATACTAAGAATTCTGCAACAAAACCACTCATTCCTGGCAACGCAAGAGAAGCCATCGAGAAACTACTAAACATCGTAAAGATTTTTGGCATTGGGATAGATACCCCCCCCATCTCTTCGAGATAAACAAAACGTATTCTATCACAACTTGTTCCTGCTAAGAAAAAAAGTCCAGCACCAATAAATCCATGAGAGAGTATTTGTAAAATGGCTCCATTAAGTCCGATGCCAGTTATAGAACCAATTCCTATAATTAGGAAACCCATGTGAGATACGGAAGAATAGGCAATACGTTTTTTTAAATTGCGTTGACCGAGAGAAGTTGAAGCTGCATAAATGATTTGTATTATTCCTACTATAACCAACCAGGGAGATAATCTAGAATGAGCGTGAGCTAATAATTCCATATTGATCCGAATCAATCCATATGCTCCCATCTTTAATAATATTCCAGCTAAAAGCATACATGTACTGTAATGCGCTTCCCCGTGGGTATCTGGTAACCATGTATGTAGGGGTATCATCGGCGATTTGACAGCATAAGCAATAAGAAAACCAAAATAGAGTATTATTTCCAATGCTGCAGGATACGATTGATTAGCTAATTTTTCTAAATCTAATGTTGGTTCATTGGAACCATATAAACCCATACCTAGAACTCCTATTAAGAGAAAAATGGAACCTCCGGCAGTACACAAAATAAACTTTGTAGCCGAGTATAGGCGTTTTTTTCCTCCCCACATGGATAAAAGTAAGTAAACAGGAATTAATTCTAATTCCCACATTATAAAAAAAAGTAAAAGGTCTCGAGAAGAAAATGATCCTATTTGGCCACTATACATTGCTAACATCAAGAAATAGAAAAATCGAGGATTTCGAGTAACTGGCCAAGATGCTAAAGTAGCTAAAGTAGTGATAAATCCTGTCAGTAAAATGGGTCCTATGGAAAGTCCATCGGCTCCCAGTCTCCAGTGAAAATCAAAAAGATTGATCAATTGAAAATCCTCCTTCAATTGTATTAAAGGATCGTCCAATTGAAAATGATAACAAAATACATAGGTCATTAGAAGGAGCTCTAGGATACATATACATAGAGTATACCACCTATATACCTTATTTCCTCTATGAGGGAAAAAGACAATTGAAGAACCCGCGAATATGGGCAAAACAATAAGTATTGTTAACCAAGGAAAATAACTCGTTATAAAGACAAGATAAAATTAGACCAGAAAACCCCGTGCTCGGGAGAAGAATAATAGATTTTCTTTTCTCGAGTACGGACTTTTGTCGGTAAAGAGGAATCAAATGATTCAAGTGGAGTTTTTTGTCACATTTTAATAAGAAAGACCCATGCTGCGAGTTGTTTCATGCCATAAATAAACACGGACACTCAAAAAATCCGTTGGACAAGCGGATTCACATCTTTTACAACCTACACAATCCTCAGTTCTTGGCGCAGAAGCAATTTGCTTAGCTTTACATCCGTCCCAAGGTATCATTTCCAATACATCCGTGGGGCAAGCTCGAACACATTGGGTACATCCTATACATGTATCATAAATCTTTACTGAATGTGACATTGGGTCTATAAATTCCAGTTTTGAACACAAAATATTTTCGATCTGGTAAAATAAAAAAAAATGAAATAAATCATATATTTTCTATTGTGAACACCAGACGAATCAATGATTTATCAAAATTTTAAGAATCAATAAATTTTATAATCTGTTTATGAGAAAGGTCCAAGATACTTTGATTTCCATTTTGATAACCATGAAATATGAGTTTACGAATGAAATTCATGTGAATTTTACTAGATTTCTATATGTATATGAAAATAAAGATTCTAGTATATAAAAATAGAATTAAGGATATGATGATATATTAGATATCAGATGAATACGTTTGTTATTAGGTTATAGGTTAGTAACTCTAAATACTAAATCTATATGAAAAAAGATAAGAAAGAAAATAAATAAGAAAATAATAATATTAAGAGAATATTAGATTATATTGAATTCTAATTCAATTAGATTATTTAAACTAGATTATTAAAAGTCTTATGTTTTGATTTCTATGTGAAAATAAAAGAATTCTCACTAATTATTCAGCAAATTTGATTGATTGATACGAGTGGATTTTCTGTTACGATGGATCGACGAAACAATAGCTAGCCCAATAGCTGCTTCAGCAGCCGCAATAGCTATAACAAAGATTGAGAAGATTTCTCCTTTTAATTGCCGACTATCAAATATATCGGAAAATGTGACAAGATTTAGATTCACCGAATTCAGTATAAGCTCAAGACACATAAGTGCTCTAACCATGCTTCGGCTTGTGATCAGTCCATAGATACCGATAGAAAATAAATAAACACTGAGAAAAAGTACATGCTCTAACATCATTGATAAATTCCTCATCTATCTTGATTCATTTCAATATGAACAAGAATTCAACCGATTAAATTGAATATACTAGAAGAATTACAGAACAAAACAAGATATTCACAGTAGATTGAAATAAAATAGATTAAATCCTTTTTCCTTTTTTGATTTTCAAAAAGTAAGTTCTTATTTCTTATTATATTATTGACGAGCCATAGTAATTGCACCTAGCAAAGAAACTAAAAGAATTATAGAAATGAGTTCAAAAGGAAGATAAAAATCTGTCGATAAATGAATCCCAATTTGTTGAACGTTACTTATTAAGTCTTGTTCTATAATCTGATTTGATCTTGTAGTCCGAACAATTCCGGACCATGACGTATCTGGGATAGTAGTCATTAATGAAAAAAAGATACTTGTACAAACCAGTGAAGTGATCCTATCTCCAAAGGTCCACAAATAGGAATCATTGGAATATTCTGAACCGTTCGTGAACATCACAGCAAATATGATTAAGATATTTATGGCTCCCACATAAATAAGGAACTGTGCGGCAGCTACAAAATAGGAATTCAATGAAATATAGAATAAGGATATACAAACAAGAACCAATCCCAATGAAAAGGCAGAATCAATGGGATTGGTAAGTAATACTACTCCCAGACCTCCTAATATAAGAACTGATCCCAGAAATACTACAAGAATATCATGTATTGGTCCAGGTAAATCCATTATGAAATAAAAGAGAAATAAATAAGTTTAAATATTTCATGACCTTACTAAGGGTCCGGTAAAGGAACTCTTTTTTTATATGATACTTTCCTAATTGAATGAAAAAAAAAAGTAATATCATTAGATAGATAAAATAAAGTTATTTGGCTAATCCTACTTTATTCCAAACAAGGGGTTTTTATTTTTTCATTTGATTTGTTGAATCCATAACTGTTTGAATTGTGTAATCTTCAATTATTGACATTGGTAACCGACCTAAAGAAATTTGATTATAATTTAATTCGTGACGATCATAAGTGGAAAGCTCATATTCTTCAGTCATCGATAAACAGTTTGTTGGACAATACTCGACACAGTTACCACAAAATATACAGACACCAAAATCAATACTATAATGAAGCAATTGTTTTTTCTTAATATCTTTTTCAAATTTCCAATCAACAATAGGAAGGTTTATTGGACATACGCGAACACATACTTCACAAGCAATACATTTATCAAATTCAAAGTGGATTCGACCACGAAAACGCTCTGATGTGATTGATTTTTCATAAGGATATTGAATAGTTAAAGGTAAACGATTTGTATGGGATAAGGTAATTATGAAACTTTGTCCAATGTACCTTGCGGCTCGTATTGTTTGTTTGCCATAATTCATGAACCCAGTAACCATAGGTAACATATTTTAGATATCCATGAATAAAATTCATGTTTCTTTCTCTTGATTGAAATAAGTTATGATTATAGAATATTCATTATTGTTTTCTCTTAATTTTTTCTTTTTATTTATAGTGAAACAAGTTGAAAAGAAGTTGTCAATAATAGATTACCTAGAGAAATAGGTAAAAGAAATTTCCATCCAAGATTTAATAATTGATCCATTCTCATCCTAGGTAAAGTCCATCTTGTTGTGATAGCAATGAACATAAACAAATAAGCTTTAGCTAATGTAATAAATATACTAATTGCTATTACAAATACTCTAAACATTTTATTTATTCCAAAAAGTTCAATAATAGATATGTACGGAATAGAAAAATTCCACCCGCCTAAGTAAAGAACTGTTACAAATAATGAAGAAACTAATAGATTTAGGTAAGAAGCAAGATAAAAGAACCCATATTTTATACCTGAATATTCGGTTTGATAACCTGCTACTAATTCCTCCTCTGCTTCTGGTAAATCAAAGGGTAATCTTTCACATTCTGCTAGAGAAGACATTAGAAAAACTAGAAACCCTATGGGCTGGCGCCACAGATTCCATCCCCCAAAACCATATTTGGACTGTGCCTCAATTATATCAACTGTACTTGAACTGTTAGATAATTATAGTCGATTATAACATCACTGCTTCCATCGCTATTCCAAAACCGTACATGAAACCTAAGCTTCATACGGCTCCTCTATGGCCACAAAGAAATGTAAGGTAAGGACTAGTTCAGTATTATTGCTCTACTTGTACTTTGTAAAGATAAATTAGAGATTGGAGAGCCCTCAATTCGACCAATCAAATTCTGTCTGCTAGAATAATAAAAATAACTTCCGAATTGATCTTATCCCTTATAATGATAAGAATCAAAATTTCTCTTTGTTCAGCAATAACTTAATCCTTAAATCAAATACTCGTTCGTTATATTCATAAAAATAAAGAATTGGGTATTAGTTATTAGTTAATGAATCATAATAAGAGTTTACATATGTATGAAGAAAGAAATCTTTTCTTATTATTACCATTTTATTCTTTTTTATTCTATTATTGTATTGCATTCTATTTGTCTTGTTCCTGTTCTTCTTTTTGAATTTGAAAACTAAAGAAATAAAATCTAAGGATTAATTCGTTCTTGATAGTCATTTATTTAATCAGCGAATAGTAGCATACTCTAGATCGGAATCGTTGGGAAGTACTGCTTGATAATTTCTACCAACTTCAAGCCCTTAGTATGATTCGTTTTATGCAAAAATACCTTTTTTTGATACTTTAAAATATTTCCATTACTCATCCTTTGCGTACTTTGGTGTTCCTAACTGCCCACTTCTTTTTGATTGATCCCCAGTATAGTAGTTGATCTTTTGCATCCGCTTCAAGATATGACGACTAAGAAAATAATCTCAATCTTGGGGTAAACAACTTATGTTTACTTCAATTTTCTTCTTGTACCTAGGGAATGAGATTTTTATTGTTTTACTGCAAATTGAGGAGCAGTTTTGTTTCACTCATATAACTATCTGGTTTAACTCATCGAACTTAAATGTTTAAGAAAAAGGATGAATATATTTATTCAAGACATTCATATTGAAATATTTAATTATGTTTCAATTTTATTGTATTGAAGTTTAAATTCATTTCTTATCTCTTTTCTAGAAAAGAGATAAGATCTAGAAAAGAGATAAGAAAAAGTTCATGTTCCAACGAATCACACGTAGAGATATTGCTAACACACATAGAGTTAATGGTATTTCATAACTAATCGATTGAGCTGCAGCTCGTAGACCGCCTGAAAAGGAATACTTATTATTTGACCCATATCCTGACATAAGAAGACCAATGGGGACAATACTTGAAAAGGCAATCCATAAAAAAACACCTATACTGAGATCAGCTAAAACAAGGTGATATCCAAAAGGAATTACTAAATAACTTAGTAGAATTGATATAAACCCTATAGAAGGTCCGACCCTAAATAAAAGAATATTACCTCTAGATGGAAGAAGATCCTCCTTCAAAAGTAGTTTGTTCCCATCCGCTAAAGCTTGAAGAATTCCTAAAGGGCCGGCATATTCAGGTCCAATACGTTGTTGTATTGCTGCAGATATTTTTCTTTCTAACCACACAATGACTAATACCCCCATTGTGATTCCTAAGACAATGGTTAAAATGGGGAAAAAAATCCATATGAGTTCATAGACTTCTTTTAAAGATTCTAATCTATAAAAAGAATTAATAGTTTGTACTTCTGTCGTATAAATTATCATTTCAACGATCAACTTCTCCCATAATGATATCTATACTACCTAGTATGGTCATTATATCAGCCAATTTCATTCTTTTAACTAGCTGGGGAATAATTTGCAAATTGATGAAACCGGGTGGACGAATTTTCCATCTCCAGGGGAAAACACTACTATCTCCTATTAAATAAATTCCTAATTCTCCTTTTGGGGCCTCTACCCTTACATAAAGTTCTTGTTTTAACAATTCAAAATTGGGTGAAAGTTTTTTACTAATAAATCTATATTCAAAATTATTCCATTCGGAATTCTTTGTCCTATGAAAACGCCGGTTTTCTAAATTCTCATAAGGTCCTCCAGGAATTCCTTCTAGAGCCTGTTGAATTATTTTTATAGATTCTTGCATTTCACCAATTCTTACTAAATAACGAGCTAATGTATCGCCTTCTTTTTGCCATTTGACTTCCCAATCAAATTTATTGTAACACTCATAACGATCAACTTTACGAAGATCCCATTGGATTCCAGAAGCTCGTAACATTGGTCCTGATAAACCCCAATTTATTGTCTCCTCTCCACCAATAATTCCCACTCCTTCAACTCGTTCCAAAAAAATGGGATTTCGCGTAATGAGTTTTTGATACTCAACAACTTCTTTTAAAAAAGAATCACAGAAATCAAAACATTTATCTATCCAGCCATAAGGTAAATCCGCAGCTACTCCTCCGATGCGGAAATAATTATGCATCATCCGCATACCTGTGGCGGCTTCAAATAGATCATATATTAATTCCCTCTCTTTTAAAATATAGAAAAAGGGAGTCTGTGCACCGATATCGGCCATAAAAGGGCCGAGCCATAACAAATGGGAGGCTATACGGCTCAGCTCTAGCATAATAACTCTGATATAACTGGCCCTTTTAGGCACTTGAACACTTTCCAATCGTTCTGGTGCATTTACTGTTATTGCTTCTGTGAACATAGTAGCTAAATAATCCCAACGTGTTACATAAGGCAAATATTGTATAATTGTTCGGTTCTCCGCTATTTTTTCCATCCCTCTGTGTAAATATCCCAATATAGGTTCACAGTCAATAACATCTTCACCATCCAGAGTAACGATCAGCCGAAGAACACCATGCATTGATGGGTGGTGAGGACCCATATTGACTATTATGAAATTTTTTCTTGTAGCCGGTACAGTCATATTTTTTCCTTAATTCATTATTTAATGAATTTCTTAAAATGAAAAAAAAAAAAAAAATAATGAAAAAAGAACAAGGATAATAATAAGAAAATAATAAGAAACTCAAATAAGGAATTCAAATTTCATTAACGAGTTTTTGGTTCCCGAATATCTAACTGATCCATTAATTTCTTATAACGCACTTTCTTTTTCTTTGACAAATAAGTTAATAATCGTTGACGTTTTCCCAGAATTTTTCGTAGACCTCTTTGCGATAAAAAATCTCTTTTGTGCAATTCTAAATGTGAAGTAAGTCTCCGTATCTTACTGGTGAAATGGAATACTTGAAATTCAACAGATCCACTATTTTCTTCTTTTTCTTCTTGTGTAATAACTGAGATGAATGAATTTTTGACCATAATTTAAGATTTTTATCTTTCTTTTCTGTGAATTTTACCGATCAGGAAAAATAATAATATTGATTATGCCAGTTATTTTCATCTAGTATACATCAAAATTGGATTTCATTCATATACTACTTTCTTTTTTCATTTTTAATTGGAATTTAATTAATTCTGAATTTTGAATACATATGTATTCTTGACATACTGAAACAACTGCTGTTATTGGTATCAAACCAATAGCGATTCATACAAGCTACATCTTCTAATCGATAATAGGGCCAAAGAAACAATTTGAATTTAATGAAATTTTTTCTATCTGTATTAATATGTTTGTTCTCATTCAAAAATTGTCCACAGTTTCTTATTTTGTTTTCATTGCAAAATCTTGGATTTCTATCCACAACATTAAAATTCTGGGATTTGAAACAAATTCGAATTCGAAATTCTCTACAACGTCTGGGAGATAGAATATTTTCAGGAACAAGTAAATCATAATGATTTTTGTCTCCACTCAAAAATATGTTGCTGTGTCGTGCAATGGATTTTTCAAACCCCGCTTTCTCAATATATCTTTTTTTTTTTTTTTTATTTGTTTGGTGCTTATCATTATCGACCAATGAAATATCCATAGTTTGATATATAATAGATTTTACTTCCTTTTGTATAGATAGACAAATTGGTTCAATAAGAAATGTTCCCTTTCTTATAAATTCTGCAAGAACTAGGTCCTTTTGAATCAGCATTTGATTTAGATTTATTTCACCTCTTTGAATCGAAGATATAGCAATTTCCTTTGGATTTATCATTCTAAGTAGGAGACAATATATCCTGATATTCTTAATTATTTTCTTATTCAAGGGATCGGCCCATCTTAGTTGAAAAAGTAAATATTTTTTTAAAAAGAAATCTAGTTCCATTTCATTATTTCTCTTATATTGTTTTCTTTTTAGTAGATTCGATACAAGATTTCCTTGGACCTGTTGTTCGTTTTCTTCCTGCTTGTAATTTACTAATTCAAGATCTTTTTTCTTATTCTTATTAGATGATTTCTTTGGATTTACGTTAATGTTTTTACTTTTTTCATTTATCGAAAAATTAAAAAAGAGTGATTTGATTGGGATGATCCAAGGTCGAATTTTATATACATCAAAAAGTAGCACAAATTCTGGGAAGAACCAAGTTTCTAGATTGGGTATAGTATAATGATTTGATGTAGTATCATATAACCTTTCTTTATTCATTCCCCTCCAATCAAAAAAGAAACTTTTTTGATTGGATGGTTTGATCTCTTGATGAATTGTAGGAAAAAAAAGATATTTTTTTTCCATTTTTTTTAAATTCTTAATTTCAGTCTTAGTATCTTTCTGAATCTTGATGCCAATATGTGTATTGGTCCAGATCTCAATATCAATATTATTTATAAAATAAAGATGAAGAATTCTAAAATCAAAATATTTTCTATCTAAATTTGTATTCCTATCAATAAGATATTCTTTTTCTAGATAATCATTACTAGGTATACTTACCAATACATAAAAGGATTCAGGTTTTAATATATTGAAATTATATGGAATTTCTTGGTCCCCGTTTATTTCTAATGTTGATCCAGAAATGTATAAATTAGGTAAGCTTATGTATTTATATGATAAAAGATCATATCTGTAATGTTTTTTCCATTTGTCTTTTTTACTCATAAATGAATTCGCTGCATAGCCATCTTTATTCATGGAATAAATGAATTGGTATTTTTTATATAAATCCGATTGGTTTGATTCCTTGTTTTGAATAATACGATGTTTATTGATTCTATTTCGCCATTCTTTAGGTACTAATCGAGACCTTTTTTTTTTAGATAAATCATATTGATAATGACCTTTTAACCAGTTTTTCCATTCGTTTATTACATACGTATTAATTTTATTATGTATTGATTTAGAATTAAATATTCCGTGTATCATACAATAGTCTTTGAAATTCTCCTTAAAAAAAGGATAGCTCCCTTGATATTGAAGTACAGATTTCAATAGAGATTTATTAAGTAATTGATTTTGTGATATTTTGTAAAAAACATATGCTTGGGACAGGAAAGATAAGTTCCAATAAGTATTGGAATCTTGATTGCTATTCTTAGTATTTTCAGTATTTAAAAACAATTTTTTTATAGTAAAAATAAAATTCATTGTATTTTTATTTGTTTCATCAATTCCTTCTTGTTCTTTATTTATATTTATTTCATTGTTGTAAATGGATTTATTAAAGATCTTTTTTGTTGATTCAAATAAAAGTTGTGCATTGATCTTATAAATGGTAATGGTACATAGCAAAATATCTATGTAGATTTTTTCAATGAATAATTGGATAAAGTAGTATGATTTACGTATTAATCGGATATTTTTCCTTTTTAATATCTTCCAAATAGGTTTCTGTGATTCCGATCCTTTATTATCAGAATTTATAACTATTTCTTTTGTGGTTCGTTCAATTTGATTTCTTATTTTGATTGTCTTATCAGAAAGATCTTTCATTCTTTTTTCTATTAGTGAATAATTTAACCAATTAATCGTTCGATTTAGAACGAACGATTCGCAAATAATCTTATTATTTCTTTTGAAATCTTTTTTGTTTTCGTTCGGTTCATATACTTTTTCTTTCCTCAATTCAAATAAGGAAATTGTATTTACTTTATCCAGTTTTTTCATTATTAATTTGATAACTTGAACTATTTTGATGACCCCTTTTGTTTTTTCTTTTCTAATTTTTTGAAAGGATTTTATTTCTTTATTTAAAGATTTTATAACTTGTAAAAATTTCTTTTTCATATTTCTTTTTCTTTTTTTGAGTTCTTTATAAATAGGTTCAAAAAAAGAAGGTCGTTTTCGGGGAGAACCAAAGGGAAGCTCCGCTTCCATTCCCCAGACTGTTAAAAAACAAAAATGTATTTTTTTATCTTTTTTTTTCATTAGATCTTTATGATGAGATTGCACCTTAGATTTTCTCCAAGGTTTTAGACAGAAAGGATATAGAATCTTTATCTGAATACCATTTATTAACCAATCTTGGGGAAATTCTGTTTCTGATAATTGAGTACCATTATAGGTGCATTTAATATGGGTTTCTCTATTCCATTCCTTAAAATCCTCGTTCCACTCGGGAATTTGGAATAATAAAATACGGAAAATATTTTTGGTTATTATTAATGAAGGCAATAGAATGTATTTTCTAAGAAAAGATTGGGTTACTAACGTCAAACTTCTTATTACTTGAGTAATTAGAAAGCTATTCCAAACTTCTGATATTTCTATATTTTCGTTTTTATCTTTTTTTTCTTCTTTATACTTTTCTTCTTTTGTATCTTCATTTTCAAAATAGGAAATTTTGAATTCTGATTCTTGTTCTCTGCCCATCCAATTCCTAAAAATGAGATTCTTCATTTCGTTGATATCAAAAGACGAAAAAAAATATATTTTGTCTAGACGATCCAGAAAAAGTGGGGAAT